AAAAAGATTCATAAGTGGTTGTTAATGGAGTTGAAGATACCAAATTTTGGGGGGTCGGTATCAATTTATGCCTAATTGCTCCACATAGAGTTCCTCTAATCACATTTTCTAAACGAATCAGAGCCAATCCGAATTGATCTTGTAAGAGATCCGCTACAGAACGAATACGTTTATTTTTTAAATGATTCATGTCGTCAAGTGTACCCATTCCAAATTTCATTCCAATCAAATGATCTGCAGCAGCTAATATATCTCGCGGTAGCAAAAATGTATTGTTATGAGGTATATCAAGGTTTAGTCTCTGATTTATATTTAGTCGACCAATCCTTCCTAATTCACATCTTTGTTGAAAGAATTTCTTTTGTAATTCCTTACATAAGGATTCAGAAAATACCGGATCTCCGCCTACACAAGTAAATTGTTGATAAAACTCCAAAATGGCATTTTCCTTTGACCCAATTTTCCTTTTCTCCTTATCATTCAGGAAAGACAAGAAAATTTCAGGGTAGCACACATTTTCTATAATTTCTTTTAGATTCGAACCCATAGCTGATGATAGAACTAGAATAGATATTTTCTGTTTCCTACTCACACGAGCCCATATCCTTGCTTTTCTATCAATCTCTAATTCTACTCTTCCGCCCCAATCGGATATTATAGTACCGGTATATACCGAAATTCCGTTATGGTCCAATTCTGACCGGTAATAGATACCTGGGCTTTGCAATATTTGATTAATTACAATTCTGTATATTCCATTTACTATAGAAGTTCCCGAGGAATTCATTAGAGGAATATTTCCAATAAAAATTGTTTGTTCTTGCATATCCCTAATGTTTTTCCAAATTAATCCTGCGGATACATATAATTCAGAAGAATATGTGAGTGATTCATATATAGCATCTCTTTCTTTTATTAAAGGTTCTACTAATTGATAAGTTTCGACAAATAATTGAAATTCAATTTCTTGATCTGTATCTTCAATTTTTGGAAATTTATTAAGTTCTTCTGTTAAGCCCTCATCAATAAACCTACAAAATCCTTTAAATTGTATCTGATTAAATCCCGGTATTGTAGACATTCCCTCATTTCCATCCCCAAGCATTTTGAATTTCTCCATTTAGTGAAAAAAAATTCCATTATTGGATCGTTCTTTTTTAAATTCAATTATATAGATCGTCCGGCAATGATGAAATTTCTATTCTGTTTACAGAATCACATAAAATTTTATTTAACTCCATATATGAATATGGTATGGAATGTATCAAATACGCATAAACAGAGAAATAAAGAGAATTTTATACTCAAATTGGAATTTGTAACAGATACAACTGGGAAATAATTGGGAAATTCCACTTAACTTAGACTTATGAAATTTTGTTTTGTATAACAAAACAAAAAGTGATTCAATTTCTACCACATTCAATTTCTCCCACTATTATGATATTACATATTCCAATACAATTAAATATCAGTAAAATAAATAAAATATAAAGTATTCGGGATTTGATCTCTTCGATGAGATAAAGAAGCCCAATAATCCGAAACAAGATTCAAGTTGATTATTTTAGTTTTAGTACTTAGCTTATTTTCGTGTATTTCATTTTTTATTTAAAGAAAAAATGATTCGCACAGAAGAGTTTTTTTATCTATTTTTTTTTATTTTATAATAGAATTCATATAATATGTTGAAGTGCAGAAGAAGGCTTTATTAAAGATATGTGGATATAATGATCTATATATACGATATATATCTCTCTTTTTATTGCAGTTTTATTGTGGACAGCACATGTCGTGCTCTAGAAAAATTTCCAATAGGAATCATAGACAGATAAGATATCAGATTAGCTATTCGTGTAAAAATAACTTTTCTGGGGTTTACATATACTTATAATTGTTGTTATAATTGAAATTGAGAAGTATTTTTTTTAAGGAAAAAATGGAGATTCAAATTCAAATCTAAGAATCGTTCATGAATTCACAGTCAATAGTTAATGGTTCAAATTTGTCCGGAATTATGGACTGAAAATTCAAATTTCGTTTTTCCTTTCAATAGTCAATAGAAAGAAGATAATGTGTTTTTCGCCATACTATAACAAAATGAATCGAAGGGCTGGATACAATCCAAAAAAGGAAGGTATTCTTTTTTTGTTATTTTAGGAAGGGGATTAAGATTAAAAAAATGGGATTCAAGATGCAAGTAAAAAAGAGGTTTACTACAAAAAAATAAGGGGGGTATTTTAGTCTATTTTCGATCGCCTTGGCGGCATGGCCGAGTGGTAAGGCGGGGGACTGCAAATCCTTTTTCCCCAGTTCAAATCCGGGTGTCGCCTGATCAAAAAAAAAAGGGCGCTAAATAGCTAAATATCTTATTCCGTTTTACTTTTACTGATATAACTTGTTCAATTTAGAGAAGTATGCATAGGAAAAGGACTCTTGATACTTTCTTGCTTGATTCTATAGGTTTCTATTTTTTATTTAATGAAGAGCAAATTTAATGAAGAGCAATAAGACTAGTTTTTATTATTCTTATTCTTACATCTTAGTAAGACTTCCAAAAGCGTTGCTGCAGAGTTTCTTTGTGCTTAATCTTTCCCGGTTCCATAAACAATCATACAAGAACTTCTTATACTTACCTACTTTGGATTTTTTTTTGATTGTTTCATCTTCATTAAAGGTATTGGACAAAATACTTTTTTTGACTCTACGCTAGCGATTCTACTATTATTAGTGAACAATAATGGAAAAATTTCGTCATATTCATATAGATAAGGGACATAATTCACATGGATATAGTAAGTCTCGCTTGGGCTGCTTTAATGGTAGTCTTTACATTTTCCCTTTCACTTGTAGTATGGGGAAGAAGTGGACTATAGGGGTATACTACTAATTGAGTTGAGAAATGGAATTATATTAATTGATCGTTCTCTAAAAACTTTTCAATTAAATTGAATTTAAAGAATTGAATTCAAAATATCTTAATTTCAAAATTATATTAGATTCGAGTGGAGTAATTTATTCTAGAAATAATAAAAAAATATCTGAATAATACCCTTAGTAATCATAATCAAACAGATATTTTAATGATTTCCACGTTCATATTTTGAAAGTAAAAGGAATACCAATTTCCTATCATTTGTTTTTGTTCCAACCGAATTCTTCTTAAATTTTCTATTTCATTTCAATAAACCGACTCTTACTAGAGTTCTATCTTACTAGAGTTCTATATGGACAATGAAAACAGCACAACCCTTTTTTTTTTCTTTTTATTTGTTTCTGTTCAAAGTCAAAGAGAAAAGAGAGTAGTTCTTTATATTAGATATTAAAAATATTAGATATTAAAAGTTCTTTTTTTTTGATGGGAAATAAGATAGAGATATTGGTTCTTCAACGGTATACTAAGATATTTTCTTGAAGAAATCACATACTGCGCATTTAAGGCTTAGTTTAGTATTTGTTTGATTATTTGAGAAATACAATTCATATTATATTATTATATTATATTTTTTCTACTTTATTGACTTGACTCGGTTGATATCATGATTCCAAGATTAAAAATCGGCGGGGTTTACTAATCTGTTTAGTCAAAATCAAAAAAAGTTTTCATAAAACTCCTTTCCTTAGACAATCTATCAATTGCTCAATCAATTACTTCTTTGGAATGCTAAAAAATGGGTTTTCCTTTATTAATATATATAGTTATACTCAAACTATTCTTTTTTTTTCCTTTTTATTTAATATAGATATAATTTAATATATCTATATTTATATCTATTATCTATATTAAAAAATTTCGGGATTCATATTGCAAATAATCTGAAATCTAGGGATAGGAATTAGAATCGTAAGAGTCAGAGGCGCCTTTCGACTATTTCAGATTAATTGGAATTAACACAAATCAACGAAAAAATTGAGACTTTATTTATATGACATTTATATGACATATAGATAATGGATATCCAGATATATGAATATGAAGATGAGATTCGGTAGTATGGTAGAAAGCAATCTAGATTGCTTTCTACCATACTATGGGATCTCATAGAATACTGCTTATTTTAGCCCGCTTCTTTCCTTTCACAAAATAGGAATCCTTATTTTTGTTTAATTATTGATATTAATTAAGAAGTCAAGGGGGGTCATTCAAATTAATTAGTTTGACTAATAGTTTTTACGTATATTATAAGTAAAAAAGCAGTAGGAACTAGAATAAACAGTGCAGTAGCAATAAATGCGAGAATATTTACTTCCATAATTTCATCCTTTCATTTTTCTAGACTTCACACAATAACTCGGGATTTAATCCCATAGAGATGATAAATCTTTCGTCTCTAAATTCAATGGGATGAATTTCATCTCATTTCATCTCGATGATATCGAATCGTATCAATATCATGAATAACAATATCTTAGTTATCAAATCGCTTCATTGTCGAGAATTAAATAGTATAACATAGAAAGATCTTTTATCCATATCGAATCAAAAAAAGGATTCCTGATCCACCAATGAAATCGAGAATTTCTTTACTTGATTATTTTATTTTGATTTATTATTCTTTTACATTTTTTCTTTTGTATAATGGCTTCCTTATACAATCAGTATTATCTAACTGCCTTTAACTTACATTGGTTACAAACAAACCCAAACAAACAATAGAAGCAAAAAGGGGAGGGAGAATTAAGTTCTAAACTCCTTTTTGTTAATAATCTAATCTTATTGAAAAACAAAAAGGTTTGATAAAGACAAGTTAGAGTATAAAAAAAAAGATCGAATATGCTACCGAATTCACTTCTTTTATTTTAGAGTTTGTTTTTTCTTCGGTAGAAATCCTTAAACCTAAAAAAGATTATTCATTCCCTCTCTAAGGGGGGTCCTTTTTTGATCTTTATTTTATAAAGATAAAGATCTTTTTTCTTGGATTAGTAATGGGATGCATATAATATATAAAAACTTCAGTGTAGATTTTGAATGAGATAGATTGTTTCAAATTTTAGTAATTAAGGTTACACAAAATCGGATCCAAAAAAGAAGATACTTTTTTCTAATTAAAAAGATTTCATCAAAAAAATGGAATTCATTTTGTATCGTACAAATAAAAATTACATTTGTGCATATGTTACCGAGAAAGCTATGGCACTCGATTCAATTTTGGACTGGGGTCGGGAGTAATCAAAAAAGCCAAACTCGGTGGGATATCTCTTGAAATCCGGAATATGACATTCCTAATAATTGTACTAATCTACATAGGTCTTTATCCATCAGTACTAAGTGAAGAAATGGAAATTTTTATATTTGCTTTGATGAAAACGAAAATAAATCGAATAAAATAAATATAATAAATAGAAATTAAAGACCTCCTTTGGGAATGAAATTCTTCTATATTGTCCTCCTTTTCCAGAAAATGGAGAGATTAATTGACAGTTTTATTGTATTTTTTTATTGGATTGGATTTGTTTGTATCCATCGGGATTGACGGGGCTCGAACCCGCAGCTTCCGCCTTGACAGGGCGGTGCTCTTACCAATTGAACTACAATCCCAGAGAAATGAAATAAAGTTACAATATACATATTTTTATGATTTATGATTTCATTCAAACCCTTTCTATTGACTATTTTGATTTTAGATTGGAATCGCCGTGTTGTACCATAGACGCGAGTGGTATATCGATACCCACATGGATATATACTAAGGGCACAAATTACTAGTCATCTTTATTCTTATTTCAAATTAATTTCAAATTAAAAGAAAATTGATTATCAATGAATTTTCTTTCAACGAAAAAAGGTATTTTTTCCATTACTCTTTAATCTTAAATTTTCTAGTTCCAAATCCTAATCAGAAATTTTTACTCTTTTTTTCGTATCAGGCATTTAGAAAGAGCAGAACCCAGGAGTTATATCATTTCATGGCGGATCTGTGAATTATTGGGCCGAGCTGGATTTGAACCAGCGTAGACATATTGCCAACGAATTTACAGTCCGTCCCCATTAACCGCTCGGGCATCGACCCAGGAAGAATAAATTCTAGATTTATAGATATAGATTTAGTAAGAATCCCCGATCAACTTCCTTTCGTAATACCCTACCCCCAGGGGAAGTCGAATCCCCGTTACCTCCTTGAAAGAGAGATGTCCTGAACCGCTAGACGATGGGGGCACGTTTACCTGATCATCAGCATATCTATGCTCATAATATCAATAGTTTTTTGAAATTGTCAATATAACTAAATGATAGGACTCGATTCGAAAGATTTTTCCGTCTTTTATATGATTCCATAGAATTTTTTGATTTGTGATTTAGATTCATGAATCATTCATTCTAATCGCCATTATTCATTTTAATTAGAATTTTAATTAGAATAATTAGAATATAAAGATAAAAGAAAAAAATAAATTGGTCCGCCGAAAAAGGAGGCTTAATCCCATTTCTTCGCTTTCATTCATTGATTCATCACTCCGTTCCGTTGTTTGTTAAGATAGATAAGCATATCTATATCTGACTCTAAACCGGTAAATTAAGAAATGAAAAATCCATAAATCTGAGAAATGAGAAGATGGATAAGTATCAACAAGTTATCAATTTTTTTAAGAATTTGGTTCGGGGGACAAATAGAATCTTTTCATCAGTGATTCGGTGAAATATCATGGATTCGTGTTGAATTGTTAGTTACATGTATCAATCAAATTAATTTGGTTATGATCGCGGTCAGGTCAATTCAAAGGGGTTCGGTTTTGAAACAATTCAACAATTCATTGTATTGATCAAATTCAATATCAATAAACCTTTTTTACCTATTTTTACTATATTCACTAGTTTAGTCTAAACCCACTAGGTAAATCAAATTTCTCGTTTATGAATCAATTACTATACTATAGGTTTGTTTACTTCATTTATTTACTTTATTATATAGTTAAATATACTTAATTATATTATATTTATATTCTATATATTATATATATTTTATATATTATCTTTTTATCTTTTAATATATTTATATTATATATTTTTTATGTATATTGACTTTATGATTTGGAGTCTATTTCCATAGATATATCTTACCTGTATGCTGGCTCATTCAGGAATTGAATCAAATGAGCCCCTTTAACTCAGTGGTAGAGTAACGCCATGGTAAGGCGTAAGTCATCGGTTCAAATCTGATAAGGGGCTTCTTTCTTGCTTTGACCTTTTTTTTTTCATAAAACTCCAGCGACAGTATTCTTACTTTGAAGGGAGAATTGGGATATTGTTGATATTTGTAATAAACAAAGTAAGAAACTCTAATAATAAATTTTCAAATTCAAGCAATTAGAAATTCTAAATAACTTAGAATTAGAATAAAATTAAGTTAATATTCTAAATATTTATTTCATTATATTTATTATATATTATATTTATTATATTAATATATTATATTATACTTTATATTATACTAATCTAATTCTATTTATTATATTTATACTAAATAATGATAAGTTGGTTCTTAAATCGCCAAATTTTCC